ATTCTAAAAACTTTGGATTGATGTAAAAAACGCTCTTTTTGTTATTCTTATCTAAATTATAAGGTCTTGGACGGAACTACTTACTGTTTTACAGTACAGAGATTCTAGTAATTCGTATTACTCTATTACGCGAGCAGTCATAAATAATTACTAATGAAACATTCCAGTATCCTTAGTTATTTGAAGGTATTTTTGATTGATTTCTATTTTCTTTATCTTCTAGATAAAGAAAATAGAAATCAATCATTCAAATTCAAGTTAAAGTTTTTAGTATTAATAGCTAATAATCTAAAAAAAAGAAATATATTCTGTACTCTATTTGTTTATTCTTTAATACGAAATACCCGACAAACGGTCTTAGAAGGGATATTTTTGAATTCTTTGATTGGTTCTTCCGATCCTATTTTATTTGACTCATAGATAGAACATTAATTCTAACAAATAGAATATCCAAAATTTTAAATTTTTTATTCGAAACGCCGCGTGATCTTCAACCAATTATGTGCTTCAATATAATTACCAGGAGTAAGCGCTATAGCTTGTTTCCAATACTCAGCGGCTTGATCGAACCAAGCCTCCGCAATTTCCGAATCTCCCTGTCGAATGGCCTGCTCTCCCCGGTCGGAATAGGGGGCTCCTTCCCTTAGAACCGTACTTGAGAGTTTCCTAACTCATACGGCTCAGCAGTAAATTCTTTTGGTATCAGTTTTACCTACCGAACGGAAGGAGATTTATCATAGATCTATCTCGCTTTTCGGTTTCGGGTTAATCAAAAGAGGTTAATAACATGAGTTTCAAACTTGAATTTTTATTTCTAATTCATTTTTGTTTTATCTTTTATCCCACCTTCAGACGACTAAAGGATGCGCATTTCCTCTTTTCGTTAACATTTTCTGCAAGGTAACTATCTCGGTTTCATATCAAAATTTATATAGAATCCTTGAAAAGGGCTTTCTTATGCAGGAAAAAAGCCTTACTATCTTTGGGATCTGATCCTACACCGCTGCTCAATACCTTAGTGGATCGCCTCTATTACATAAGCGGATTACTCACTTTTTTCTATCTTATATTATGTATGGCATAAATAAGCAGTTCTTAATGTATTGGCCCAACCCTGGTTAATTGATCTTTACGGTGCTTCTTCTCTATCAATTCGATTTTTTTATCCATAGAAAAAAGTATCTAGGCATATCTTATTTCTTCATATTTTCGACGCATATGAAGTTTAGTTCCTTGCTACAGCTCATAAAAATCGTTGTTTTTGACGAGGCATATGTAGAGAGCCTTTTTTTTTCTTTTTTTTCATATTTACTAGAAGATTTTTTTGGTCTTTCTTTCCTTTTATCTTTCTATAGTGGAGATAGTCGCACGTAATGACAGATCACAGCCATATTATTAAACGCTTGTGGTAAGAATGGGTTTCGTTCTAGTGCCCTAAAATAATATTCTAAAGCTTTCGTATGATCTCCATTACTTGTGTGAATAAGGCCTATGTTATAGAGTATATAACTTCGATCGTAGGGATCAATTTCTAGTCGCATAGCTTCATAATAATTCTGTAAAGCTTCTGCATAATTTCCTTCGGATTGGGCTGACATCCGTTACGGTCGTCATTCGATTAAAAGATAAACGAATCTCCGTTCCAGAACCGTACGTGAGATTTTCATCTCATACGGCTCCTCCCTTATATGTCTAATGAGAATATTTCAATCGTTTTTGATTCCATGTATCTATTATTCTCATTGTGAATTGAGCGGGGCTAGTGTTTTTGCACGAAATTTCTAGCCAACCTTCCTGCGTGAGAGCTTTTGTTAACATCAAACGTGTTGGTACTAGATAGAAATGGTAACTCCAACAATTCCTTTGTCCTCAACGCCCCCTAATTTCCAGGAATTAGTCACTTCAACAGTCTTTGATGGTTATATGGGTATCCGGGGTACGAACGAGATGGATGTTTGTTGTCCCAACCATTTTTTTAAGTCCCAACCCAGATACGGAAGGGAGTAAGTAATTTTTAACAAAGCTTTAGTCTTGTTGATTTCTATGTGTAGTGCTTTTCCCCTATGCTGCCTATTAGAACTAGTAGAGTAGGATTGACCTGGAATACAGAACCAATAGGTGTAACCTTTCGCTCAATACTAAAACGGATAATGGAAGCATATGAGGCTGCATTAATCGAGGATACACGACAGAAGGAATTGTTCTATTGATAAACTTCACCTTCACGAAGCGTAGATTTTTTTCAACAATCTATCAAAATAGAATTTTTTTTTCTTAATAAGCTGGGGTAAAAAAAAAAGAATCAAATCACACCATCTCTGTAATAGGTAAATGCCTCCTTTTCGCCCGAAGTTGTTGGAATTATTCGTAATAAAATATTGGCCACAACTGAAAAGGTCTTATCAATAAAATTTCCATTTATCCGCGATCTAGGCATAGGTACCAATCCATTCGAAAATTCTTTTCATTCTCCCTAGGGGGAAAATGATCCTACAAAAAAAGGAATTGTACAATACGAAATTGCATAAAAAAGATTCAGTAAAAAAAAAAAGAATCAACAAAGAAAATGTAAAGCTACGAACCCTCTACTACTACTCATATTCAAAGACTCAAATTGCTCCTTTTTGCGATAATCAAAAAGAAATATTTGGAGACGATTCGAATTTATCTTGTAGTATACCAACGGCCCAACTAGTCCTATTTCATAGAAGTTGAAGAATCAAGTTTTACTATAGATTCACTTTTGTTGAATTATGCCCCAACGGGGGGGGAATAGTCGAAGAATTATTCTATAATGTAAATAGAAGAATAACCGTCTATTTTTTTTTGTGTTATGTGCATAGTGAGTAGACACTATACAACCAAATAGCCCCACCCCAGGATGAGTCATAAATTTGTAAAAGATCTGTGAAATAATCGCCTTTTTTGGTGAAAACTTTTAAATAAATGAATTTTCTAATTTTTATGGAATTGTCGTTTAAATGGAATCATAATTGAAAGGTATCCATTAATCATAATCTAAAAAACATAAACCCATCAATCCGTTGATTCCTACAAGGGCGGAAACAGCATCTTCGCAAATATGAAAAAGATACCTTTTTCGTTTTCCCAAGAAAAAACTATTTTATTTGACTCCCCGAGCCTTGAAAAGCTCTTTATTAAAAATGGGAGATTTTTTTAGTTAGAATTGGTTGGTTGTGCCCTTACCTAGCCAACTCAAACAAAAATATGAATAACTCGCTATTCATTCGGTTCCTGGGTCATAATTGTTGTGTAGGAGAGGTGGCCGAGTGGTTCAAGGCGTAGCATTGGAACTGCTATGTAGACTTTTGTTTACCGAGGGTTCGAATCCCTCTCTTTCCGTACCTACACCCAACTCACCAACATCGCCGACCACAACAAATTAACCAAGAGGTAGATCCTTCTTTCTATCTTTATATATATTCTAAACTGGATATATATAGATTTTCGAGTTCTAATGAAATTGCTGCGATATGTAAAAAAATGGAATAAGGTCGACAAGAAATCGAAACTCTCTCTGTCGATCTATGATACATGAATGGGAAAAATCCGAATCAAAACCCTTACCTTAATCTTAAATCAATTTCGTTTGGAGAAAGGAGGCTAATTTTTCCGAAACCTTTTCTAAACCCTTTTCTTTAAGGTAGGCTTAAGTCTGACGGGAATAATATTCTACGACTAGCAATTCATTTATTTTCAAACCGACCCACTTATTATCTATTATTTGATTAACTACTCCTTTATATGGGAATGGGTGAAGAGTCAAATGTTTTGGCAATTCCTCGCTGTGGGATGAATCCAGATAATTTTGAACAAGAGCTTTGGATTTTTGCTTATCCCTCGCCATAACAATGTCGGTGGGTTTGCAACGATAACTTGGTATATCTACTATACGGCCATTAACTAAAATATGTCTATGATTAACTAATTGGCGGGCTCCAGGAATAGTCGGAGCCATACCCAATCGAAAAAGGATGTTGTCCAAACGCATTTCAAGTAATTGGAGTAAAACCTGACCTGTTGACCCTTTGGCTTTTCTCGCGATACGAAAGTATTTCAGTAATTGTCGTTCTGTAATACCATAATGAAAACGTAATTTTTGTTTTTCTTCTAGACGAATACGATATTGAGATCTTTTCCCGGAACGTGCGGGGTTTCTAAGATCTCTAGGCTTTTTATTAGTCAGTCCTGGTAAAACCCCCAGACGTCGTATTTTTTTGAAACGAGGCCCTCGGTAACGCGACATAAAAACTCCTTATTGTTATTGATATTTCATTTTTTTTATTAAAACTAAACTAAATGATAAATGAAGCGAAATCCCCTGAAGTATTATATTAATTTGGTTGGACTAGAACGACTAATGTCACTAGACGGAATAGTGAAATGAAAGATGTACGTATCCGAAGTTCCTCCTTGTTTTTGTATAAAAATGCATTATTCATTATTATTTATTTTAATTGATTTTTAATTTCATTTATTAATTTAATTATTGTATATATTTATTCTTAGTTTAGTTACTTTTTTTTTTGAGTTTTGTTGTATATTTATTTATATTCCCTAGATATTCCCTAGAATATAAATAATATAATTACATTTTTTTAATATAGAATATAATAAAAATCTAAAATAACGAAAAAAATAATATACAAATCAACACAAAAAAACATAGAAAATACAAATACTAAAAAAGATCCGTTGAGTTGTTCTGACGAGATTTCACTTTTTCAGTAGAAATCGTCGCCCTTTTGAAAAAAGAAAGGTATCTTTATTCTGTAATTTCAAAGAAACATTCTCAATCGTATAAAAAATAGAACAAATAGAGAAAAGCCGGCTATCGGAGTCGAACCGATGACCATCGCATTACAAATGCGATGCTCTAACCTCTGAGCTAAGCGGGCTCACATAAGAGAAATTTTACATGCATAATAATTCCAAAAACTATATCTTAGCTATTAACTATTCATAAATCATAAAAAATA